TGTAAGACCAAAATAGTCGGAGGACTCTTCTGACAAACTCAAAAATATGTAATTGTCAGCAAAGTTGTTTCTTTTTTTTTCAAATCCAAAAAATTCTTCTTACTTAGAATAGGTCGTCGATTCAGCATTAGATAAAGGGGGTAAAATCCCTGTTTTTACAATTTACAATAAGCGGTTAAAATCATTTTATCAATATGAGTATCCTATATCGATAAAATATTTATTTTGAAACCACCTCTATATTAACATAGTGGTAGAAAGAGTACCATGCTGCGTCTAGACTTCAAACAGTTTGTTTTAACCATGTTAATAGTTCCACATTATTGGTTAATAGAGAATCAAAATGAATTTACCAATGAATCGCGAAATGCTATGGTTCTTACATATAATTTATGAATTTATACAGAAGTAATTCGCGAGATCATGTACCTCTCTTTCCTACTTATAACGGAAAAGGGTACAGTTGGTTGGTCCAACCTATTCTTGAAATAAACAACTCGCACACACTCCCTTTCCAAAAAAAATCAATACACCAAGCACTACACTTAGATTTATTGGATTTGTTGCTAAAATATCGGTATTAAACCCGAAACTCCCGGCAGATGGCCAGTGGCCTAAAGAAACGAAAGAATCGGTTACGTTTTTCATATGATCTCCTCTTATAGATAGACTAAAAAATCGAACAGAGTTCTTTTTGTAGCACTTCGCCCCTCTTTTTATTTATTCTTTTATTTTTTCTGAAATTGAGTAAAAAAATAAAAAATATTCGAGTTAGTTAGAAATTATGAACTAATGAACTAGCCCTTTTATTGGTTATTGGAACACTAACACTTACTAAAAAGAGTTTCCCTTGGTCTATGAACGGGAAGGATGAAAGCGAGTCAGTAGGCTAATTCCTCATCCGCAAATCAGCCCTTCCCGTAGGTTCTTTTCTCAAAGAATAAAGAATGGGAGGAGGGAAATCTTGATAGAATTTGAAAAAGCAAACGACAAGTCGAAGGAAATAAAATATGAAAAATAAATATATTTTTCATATTTATAAGCTAAGATTAAACAAAAGGATTTGCAAATAAAAGTGCTAATGCTACAACCAGTCCATAAATTGTTAAAGCTTCCATAAAAGCTAGACTAAGCAATAGCGTACCTCGTATTTTTCCCTCTGCCTCAGGCTGTCTCGCGATACCCTCTACAGCTTGACCCGCAGCAGTCCCTTGACCAATTCCAGGTCCAATAGAAGCAAGCCCTACGGCCAATCCAGCAGCAATAACGGAAGCGGCGGAAATCAGTGGATTCATGATAAGTTCCTCGTACCAAAAAAAGAAATGGTTAATGATACAATCAACCAATGAATTATGACTTAATTATTCCCTCACTAGGACTCATCCAGTCGAAGTAACTAAGAACTTCGGATTGAAGTAATAAGATTATTGAATCATCAAAACAACTTCGATATATCTTTTTTACTTTTTAGCCACAGAGTCTTTGTGAACCCATACGACTTTCGTTCTTCCATTTCTTGTTCTTGGTTCGAACTGTTAGTTGAATTATTTCTTGATTTCATCCGTTTATTCATTCAATTCACAGTCACAAGGGGCCGGAAGGACTTCTAGTCTATTAGAATCCCCTAGAGTAGTAAAATATATCTTTAGTTCATTTGATATATAACTAGCACTAGGCAATATCTAATATCACATATACATGTCTTTCTTCCATAACGTAAACCAAGCATTCATCTTAGATTCAATCCTATTCGAGAATCAAGCGTCGAAACATCTAGAAGGGTTCGCTTATAGTTATTCAAGTACAGATACCTCCCGCCCCTTTCTAAAATACTAAAAAAAAAACCTTTTTAAAAATTCTTTTGAATCTTACCTTTTCTTATTATTCCACCTAGAGAAATCTAAATGGACAAATTGATTAGGACGACTAATTCCATAGGCATAGAAATATCATTATTTGATTGATCTAAGTTCATGCAATTTATTAATAAAACTGAATAAAAAAATTATTCATTTTTATTATTTATTTATTATTAATATTTTGGTCAATCGTTGAATAAAATCAACTGAAAGGGAAATCATTTCGCCTTTTTATTTTTTTATTTAATTACACGTCGTAAACCTATACAACAAGAATTATTGACAAAAATTCTTATATTCAAATTGTTTTAACAATGAATTAATAATGAGATGGACTAAGCAATCTAAAGTGAATATTCATTGAAACGAAGTATGATATTAAGTGAAGGAAAGGGGAATTTTAGGAAAAAGATCTTTGTTTTTAGATCTTTTTCCCCTTACTCTTTAATATCATCGTAATGTTTTTGCTATCACTCTAGATCGTATATAGCATAGTTGTATATTTAGATTCCCCTATTCTATTCCGTAAGTTAAGTAATTCTCTTGAGCCACCCACCATATACATTTATACATTGCTGTGGGCTAAGCTAAAAAAGACTATTTCAATGATGGCCTTCCATGGATTCACCTATATAAGCCGC